AATTTCATATTTGGTAAATATTTGGTAATAGTAATAAAGTTCCGACGAAAACTACCAAATTGAAGAAATTGTCAGAATTTTTCTAGGATCAATAAATTAAGAAATTCTGGTTTTACTGTTATAGAACATAGGGGAGTAATGCATTGGTATGAATAGAGCAAAAGAGAAAAGAAAAAGTTAGGGGAGTGATGACTCCTATATAGTTTTATACAATCTTTCTCTATTACTCTATTCTTTTTTTTTTATTTCCTTAATTTGATTTCGTTTGATTAGAGTGAAAGTGAAACTCCTTAAAAACCCCCGCTTTCTTTAAAATATCCTGAACCGTTTCTGTAGGTTGAGCACCTTTCTCAAGGAAATATAGAATAGCAGGAACATTTAAATAAGTTTGATTCTTTATCGGATCATAAAAACCCACTTTCCGAAGATCTCGCCCTTCTCTTCGGGACCGAACATCAATTGCAACGATTCGATAGACGGCTCATTGGGATAGATGTAAAAAAATAACCCCCCCCCCCTAGAAACGTATAGGAAGTTTTCTCCTCGTACGGCTCGTTAAAAATGATTCTAAGTTCTACTTAATGTTTAATGTATAGGATTACATACAATCACAAATGGGTCTATAAAATGGTTAAATAAATTAGATTTTGATTTAAATCCCCCCTTTTTAGTCTTACTTCTTAAAAAAAAAGAATTTGTACTCATAACTCAAGTTAGATAACTCTCAAGTGGCTCAAAGGAAAATATTTAAGCATTTCATTTATTGAGTGGTCTTTAAACCCCCTTTTTGTTTCTTTCGTTTCAAATCTATTTGAATTTTTATTATGATCCGATTATGGAAACAATGGAAAAGATCTTTTCTTGTTTTGGGATCCTTTAACCTTTGTTTTAAATCATTAGGTTTAGACATAACTTCGGTGATTCTTAATCCTTTCAAAATGGCAGCAACATACCTTTTTTTGCGATTGATTTCTAGTAAAGAATCATAGAAAGGGTTGATTCTTATGCGATACACTTTGTATGGAAAGATTTTTTTTTTCAATTCCAAGAAATTTTCTTTTAGATTGGGAACGTAAAACCTTTTCGATTTCTCTATCAACGATATACTTACGAAGTTGTTCCAATTTATTGATTGGCATTAACCATAGACCCTTGCCCCGGAGAAATGAATAAATACTTTCTACTCGAGCTCCATCATGGACTATTTCCATTACAACCCAATGGGATTTCTAGCTAAACAGAATAAATGATGTCGAGTCAAGAGCACTTTCATTCTTTCTTATATAAAATGGTGGATGTAAAAATCCACAATGGATCATGTCTTTCAAGTCGCACGTTGCTTTCTACCACATCGTTTCAAACGAAGTTTTACCATAACATTTCTCTAATTTGGAACCGGTATGGAATTGATTCAATTATGGAATCGTGAATAATCATTGGTGCATTCGCTACATCGTAATCTATCGCTTTTCTTCTAGATAGATGGATAGAAATTTTTCTGAAGAGGTTTTAGCACGAATTCAACGTAACCCCAATTTTATTGTATAGTATAAATGCAAGATTTTTTTTAATTATCAAAATTATTATATAATAATTATATAATAAAATATAAATAAAAAAGGGAATAACTTAAATTTTTTCGATTCTTATTTTATAAAATAGCTAAAAAAAGGGTTCCTATCTATATCTATCAGATAGATTAAACAATTGTTACTCTTATAGATATTCTATGTTAAATAGGGTTAGATATTCAAATTTGTTCTTTCAATTTAAGAGATCATAAAATTTTTGTTTCACAACGAAAAACTGCTCTTACTTAAATAGAACTATAGAGCAATAATAATATATACATATAGACTATGCATTTCCTAGTTTTATATATGTATTTTCATATTTTGTTTAACTTAAGATTCAGTAATCTTTCTATAAGATTGTCATAAAATAAATAAAGGAAAAAGGAAAGTGAATAAAATGAATGAATTCCTCTATCTCAATTCTGCCCACTCCTTCCATCGATTTCTAATTATTCATTAGAGTCAAACACGAAATACCTAAAAGTTCAAATAAAAAAGATCGCGTCATTTTATTATTTATTAATGAAATTCGGACAAACAAAGATATTCAACTTAAGACGTCCCCTTTCTAATTAATTTCAATCTACTCTAAAAATTAGATAGGAATCCAAAATCATAAAAAAAAGAAATAAGCATCGCATTCTATTCAATATTAGACCTTTTAACATAAACAGAAAGTTGTTCACAAGAATCTTATTCTACTTATTTTTATAATAATCAAATTTATAGTTAGAGTGGAATATGATCTGGGACGGAAGGATTCGAACCTCCGAATACCGGGATCAAAACCCGTTGCCTTACCACTTGGCCACGCCCCATTTCCATTTTTATTCGACACTAATAAAGAATAGTGCTGGTATTAGTTGATCGTCAATTCTAATTCAAATATCTAATTTAGAGAATAGATTCTTGCTAAGATTTTGATA